CGTAAATGTAATTCGTTGTTCAAACAACTATTCAGAGTTCCTAGAGCCCCCTGTAAGGCTTGCTGAAAAACCCGTTGTCGAACTTGATTAATTGCTCTTTGTTGTTCAAAATGAATGGTTTCATTTTTGTAATTTTCTAATTGTTCCAAAGTCTTAGAAGTTGCATTAATCAAATTCAATTTTTCGCGTTCTATTTCAGAGTATCCAGTCATTCGAAACTGATCCGCTTCCATTTCTACTTTCCGTAAGCGGTCCCGGGCTTTTTCCAACTGGTCTAGGGCCCCCTCGCGCAGTTCTTCTGAATTTCTAATAGTTTTCAAGATCCTCTGTTTTCGATTATCTAATAAATCACTTAACACTCTCTTTCCAAAAAAAATCAACACACCGAGTACTACGCTTAGATTTATTAGATTTGTTGCAAAAATATCGGTATTAAACCCGAAACTCCCGGCGGATGGCCAATAACCCAAGGAAAGGAAAGAATCGGTTACATTTTTCATATGATCTCCTCTTTCTTATAGTTATAGCTTTCTTATAGTTATAGCTTTCTTATAGCTAGACTACTTTCATTTTCTATTCTTTTTGTATTATTTTATTATGAATTTCCCTATTTCTACTTAGAAAATACTAAGTAGAGTCAAAAAAAAATATTTATTTAGAAATGGGTTTTAATGGATTTTTTTCAATTGGAAATTTCCAATAAGCCTGATACTTATTCGATTCGAATTAGGTACCAGGTCTTATACAGGTAAGTTGCGAAATACCACGTTTGTTACAATTGCAATACTTCCTAAAAAAAAGTTCTTACATTGGACTAAGAAGGTAAAGGAAAAAATGAGTTGGAGTTTGAATTCCTCATCCTCAAACCAGTGATTTCCGTGGGTTGTTGTTCCTAAATAATTAAATTGTAGGAGTTAAATATTAATCTTAATAGAATTCGAAAAAACAAGAGCAGCAAATCCACGGAAATAAACAAAAATGTGTGTTTTTAGGATTAAACAAAGGGATTCGCAAATAAAAGAGCTAATGCTACAACCAGCCCATAAATTGTTAAAGCTTCCATGAAAGCCAGACTAAGCAATAAAGTACCTCGTATTTTTCCTTCCGCCTCTGGTTGTCTCGCGATCCCTTCTACAGCCTGTCCCGCAGCAGTACCTTGACCAACCCCAGGTCCAATAGAAGCAAGCCCGACGGCCAATCCAGCAGCAATAACGGAAGCGGCAGAAATCAGTGGATTCATGATAAGTTCCTCGCACCAAAACAAAAATAAAGAAATAGTTAATGATACAATCAACCAATATTCAATTCATAATTACAGACGAAATGGAAAGGCTTCTATTGAAATCCCTATCTAAATTCTCAATAGTAAGACAAATTAGATATATCTTTAGTTCATATATACCTAGTTAATGTCTAATATCACATATACATGTCTTTCCCCCATACCGTAAACCAAATATTGTATCTTAAAGTCATCGGTATTCTCGAATCATTCTTCGAAAGATTGACAAGAGTTGTCTTATAGCGATTAGATTATATACACCTAGTTCGACCCCCTCTTCCAGAGAATATTCATTGGGGGGTATAATATAGTTAAACAAGAATTTTAGGAAAAATATCTTTTAGATCTCCCCCCCCCTTTTTTTTACAATTACTCTAGATCGTCTATACCTTTATTTATACCTTATTTGTATATTTATCTTCCCTAAGTGGATTACCTTGAACGGCGCTTGCGTCAGGCTAAGCTAAAAAAAGACTGTGTCGAAAACTAGTCAATGATGACCTTCCATGGATTCACCTATATAAGCCGCAGCTAGGGTTGCAAAAATAAGAGCTTGAATACCGCTTGTAAATAATCCAAGGAACATGACTGGTATAGGAACTACTAAGGGTACTAAAGAAACAAGAACAACAACTACTAATTCATCAGCTAAAATATTTCCGAAAAGTCGAAAACTAAGCGATAACGGTTTTGTAAAATCTTCTAAGATGTTAATAGGTAAAAGGATTGGGGTTGGTTGAATGTATTTACCGAAATAACCCAATCCCTTTTTTGTAAGGCCCGCATAGAAATATGCTACTGACGTGAGTAAAGCTAAAGCAACGGTAGTGTTTATATCATTTGTGGGTGCGGCTAACTCTCCATGAGGTAACTGTATGATTTTCCAGGGTAAAAGAGCCCCTGACCAATTCGAAACAAAAATAAATAGAAACATAGTTCCAATAAAGGGAACCCATGGACCATATTCTTCTCCAATTTGCGTTTTGCTCACGTCTCGAATGAATTCAAGGACATATTCAAAGAAATTCTGACCGTCAGTAGGAATGGTTTGCGGATTACGAACAGCTATAATGGCTGAACCTAATAAAATCGCAATTACGACCCAAGAAGTAATAAGTACTTGGGCATGGACTTGGAAACTTCCTATTTGCCAATAGAAATGTTGGCCTACTTCCACACCGGATATGTCGTATAAACCTTTTAGTGTTTTGATAGAAC